TATGGAAAAATGGCGGTTCGATTCGATGTTGTTTAACGGGGAGTTAGAATACAGGTGTAGGCTAAGTAAATCAATGGACAGTCTTGGTCCTTTTGAAAATACCAGTGTAAGTGAAGATCCAATTTTAAATGATATGGATAAAGACATTTTAAATTTTAGCGACAAGTCTAATTACAGTAATGTTGATCATTTAGTCGGCGACAGATACATTCGGAATTTCATATCTGATGACACTTTTTTCGTTAGGGATAGTAATAGGGACAGTTATTCCATATATTTTGATATTGAAAATAAAAATTTTGAGATTGACAACAACCGTTCTTTTCTAAGTGAACTAAAAAGTTCTTTTTATAGTTATCAGACTTCTAGTTATATGAATAATGCACCCCAAAGTGACGATACTCGCCACGATCATTACATGTATGATACTAATTCTCATTATAGTTGGAATAATCACATTAATAGTTGTATTGACAGTTATCTTGGTTCTCAAATTTGTATTGATAGTTATATTTTAAGCAACAGTAACAATTACAGTGACAGCTACATTTATAGTTACATTTGTGGCGAAAGCGTAAATAGTAGTAAAAGCGAGAGTTCCAGTATAAAAACTAGCACAGATGATAGTGATTTTAGTATAAGTTCTAATAATTTAAATGTAACTCAAAAATACAGGCATTTGTGGATTCAATGCGAAAATTGTTATGGATTAAATTATAAGAAATTTTTAAAATCAAAAATGAATATTTGTGAACAATGTGGATGTCATTTGAAAATGAGTAGTTTTGATAGAATCGAACTTTCGATTGATCCCGGTACTTGGGATCCTATGAACGAAGACATGGTCTCTCTGGATCCCATTGAATTTCATTCGGAGGAGGAACCTTATAAAGATCGTATTGATTCTTATCAAAAAAATACAGGATTAACTGAGGCTGTTCAAACAGGCACAGGTCAACTAAATGGTATTCCCGTAGCAATTGGTGTTATGGATTTTCAGTTTATGGGTGGTAGTATGGGATCTGTAGTGGGCGAAAAAATCACACGTTTGGCCGAGTATGCTACCAATCAATTTTTACCTCTTATTCTAGTGTGTGCTTCCGGAGGAGCACGCATGCAAGAAGGAAGCTTGAGCCTGATGCAAATGGCTAAAATATCTTCCGCTTTATATGATTATCAATTAAATAAAAAGTTATTTTATGTAGCAATCCTTACATCCCCTACCACAGGCGGGGTGACGGCTAGTTTTGGTATGTTGGGAGATATCATTATTGCCGAACCCAATGCTTATATTGCATTTGCAGGTAAAAGAGTAATTGAACAAACATTGAATAAGACAGTACCTGAGGATTCACAAGTGGCTGAATATTTATTCCATAAGGGCTTATTCGATCCAATCGTACCACGTAATCCTTTAAAGGGCGTTCTGAGTGAGTTATTTCGGCTACATGCTTTCTTTCCTTTGAATGAAAATTAGATTAGAGCCTTAGAGTCTTAATTTAATATTTAATAAGAGTATTAATTTAATAAAACTTAATAAATTTTTTTATGTGTGGTGATCAAGTAGTTATTTAATTTATAGGAATCAAAGTCAAAATCCGAAGAATGGATTTTGACTTTGGTAACATAAGATTGAATTGTAGAAAGAACCATCCGGATCGTTTTTTTATCGATATTCCTGGTTACTAATACTAACTAGGAAATCTCTATTAAACAAAAGAGTGAATTCTTTCAAAATAAAAGAGTGAATTCTTTCGCTTTCTTCCGTGGAATTAGTTAACAAGGTCTTGCATCTTTCTATATCTCCCGAAAATAATCCCCCACTAAGAATCCTTTTTGTTGGATCGTATTATAACGAATTCTTTAGGAGTTTTTAGGAAATACTTTAAAATTTTATTAAATTATGAAATTTATAAGACAAGAAAAGATAATAACTACTAATACGAATAGAAAAAGGGTGGATTATCGTATATATATATTTCATGTAGAAACATGTAGAAAGATGAATTAGAAACATGTAGAAAGATGAATAGGTCCATTTATTTATATATTTATTTATTAATTAATATATATTTATTAAATTAATATAGATTTCTTAAAACATATACTTATAGACTCCCTATCCCTATTAAGTATATATATACTCACTTAGGTATACTTAGTATAATATAACAATTATATATGAATTATAAGATATCTTTATAACAATATAAGGATAAGGTTCAAATATAAAACAATAAATATAACAATAAATAACAGGTACAAATATTAAATCGAGGTACCCATTCTATGATAACTCTCAACAGTCTCCCCTCCATTTTTGTGCCTTTAGTGGGCTTAGTATTTCCGGCAATTGCAATGGCTTCTTTATCTCTTTATGTTCAAAAAAACAAGATTTTTTAGATACAACAAGGACAAATCTTATATATATATATATATTTTTTTCAAGACTTACTTGGATCATAACACGGATATCTATTTAGTAAAATATGGTATAATATGCGGCTTCCTTCGGGCATAAGCTCTTATGTATGTGTAAACATGATAAATGAATTATAACTATTTTCAAATAGATCGGGATCGGGGAGAATTTCTGAAATGTAAAGTCATCTATATGTATTAGGAAATCATATGAAAGGGATGCTTTTAGTTTGGATCTAAGAAATTCGATGAATTATCCCTAAAGGTTCACATCATAATAGTGCTGGTTGATGAGAGTTACTTCGGAAACAAAAAAAAAGTAAAAAAAAAATTATTTTTGTTATTCTCCCAATTCCAATAAAATGCAACTAGGTCTAGTTAGAGTATGAGTTGGCGATCAGAACGTATATGGGTAGAACTTATAGCGGGGTCTCGAAAAACAAGTAATTTCTGTTGGGCCTTTATTCTTTTTTTAGGTTCATTAGGGTTTTTATTGGTTGGAACGTCCAGTTATTTTGGTAGGAATTTTATATCTTTATTTCCTTCTCAGCAAATAGTTTTTTTTCCACAAGGTATCGTGATGTCTTTCTATGGGATCGCAGGTCTTTTTATTAGCTCCTATTTGTGGTGCACAATTTCGTGGAATGTAGGTAGTGGTTATGATCGATTCGATATAAAAGAGGGCATAGTGTGTATTTTTCGTTGGGGATTTCCTGGAAAAAATCGTCGCATATTCCTCCGATTCCTTATGAAAGACATTCAGTCCATCAGAATAGAAATTAAAGAGGGTATTTATGCTCGTCGTGTCCTTTATATGGAAATAAAAGGACAAGGAGCCATTCCCTTGACTCGTACTGATGAGAATTTTACTCCACGAGAGATTGAGCAAAAAGCTGCTGAATTGGCCTATTTCTTGCGTGTACCAATTGAAGTATTTTGAAAAAAGGAACTGAAGAATGAATACTTTGCAAGAGATAAAAAACTCAAGAATCATCTTTTTTTCTATAGCATAACTTAACTGAAGTTTCTTCAGAACGCTTACTCGAGCCAAAGCAAACGTATATGAAACAATTCTAAAACTAAATTGTTTATGTCCACAATTTTTTTTATGCGTATGTAAATCCACTTAACTCAATTCAGTAACAAATCTAAATGATAGATTCATCATATATCAAAACAAAACATTTCATCATAAAGTAAAGAATTTTTTTTCTAAATATTTGATATTTTGATAGAACGGGAGTTCTTTCGTCTCGAAATCCGACTACTATTAATTTGAAGAGGGCTCTTTCTTATTCTATATTCTTTCTAAATTCAAGGACTAACCGCTGTACTGAATCACAAAAAAATCCGGAAATACATCGATGACTTGTAATAGAACTTATGCTTGATAGAAATATTAGTATCATATAGAGTCGACGAATGAGGTGCGTTCATTAAAAATTTTAAAATTCACAGACGAAAAAATGGCAAAAAAGAAAGTATTAATTTCCCTTCTATATCTTGCATCTATAGTATTTTTGCCTTGGTGGATCTCTCTCTCATTTAATAAAAGTCTGGAATCTTGGTTTACTAATTGGTGGAATACTAGGCAATCCGAAATTTTTTTGAATGATATTCAAGAAAAGAGTATTCTAAAAGAATTCATAGACTTAGAGGAACTCTTACGTTTGGACGAAATGATAAAGGAATACCCGGAAACACATTTACAAAAGCCTCGCATCGAAATCTACAAAGAAACGATCCAATTGATCAAGATGCACAACGAGGATCGCATCCATACAATTTTACACTTCTCGACAAATATAATCTGTTTCGGTATTCTAAGTGGTTATTCTATTCTAGGTAATGAAGAACTTGTTATTCTTAACTCTTGGTTTCAAGAATTCCTATACAACTTAAGCGACACAATAAAAGCTTTTTCTATTCTTTTATTAACTGATTTATGTATAGGATTCCATTCGCCCCACGGTTGGGAATTAATGATTGGCTCTGTCTACAAAGATTTTGGATTTGCTCATAATGATCAAATTATATCCGGTCTTGTTTCTACTTTTCCAGTCATTTTAGATACAATTTTTAAATATTGGATCTTTCGTTATTTAAATCGTGTATCTCCTTCACTTGTAGTGATTTATCATTCAATGAATGACTGAAAAGTGATCGAACGATCCAATTATAATATTTGTTACTTTGTACATAAGCAAAACATTCAAAATTGTACTTACTACCCATCCAAGGGATTCCTCCAATATTCCAGTAAAATTATTTATATTTAATATTTAAGTAAATAGCAAAATTATAGATAGGGAACTATACTAGCGACCTACCTAATTTTATTGTAGAAATTTTCGGGATCAATGATTGGACCATGCAAACTAAAAATACCTTTTCTTGGATAAAGAAAGAGATTACTCGATCCATTTCCGTATCGCTCATGATATATATACTAACCCAGGCACCCCTTTCAAATGCATATCCCATTTTTGCACAGCAGGGTTATGAAAATCCACGAGAAGCGACTGGCCGTATTGTATGTGCCAATTGCCATTTAGCTAATAAACCCGTGGATATCGAGG